TATGATATGAATATACAACATCAATTCGTTATGTATAGAGGATAAGATTCCATTGATACAGAGCCAATTCCAATAGACTTATTGGAAGGTCCCATTGGCGTGCATCCAGTAGGAATTGAACCTACGAATTCGCCAATTATGAGTTGGGCGCTTTAACCATTCAGCCATGGATGCTTATCAGGGGATCCTCGTACATGGTGAATAACCAAATTCTAATTTTATTCTAATTTCTAATTTAAAATACTTTAAATACAATAAATACAATATAGGAGGTAAAAAAAAAATAAAATACAATAAATACAATATAGGAGGTAAAAAAAAAATAAAATACAATATAGGAGGTAAAAAAAAAATAAAATACAATAAATACAATATAGGAGGTAAAAAAAAAAAATGAAATACAATAAATACAATATAGGAGGTAAAAAAAAAAAAATGAAATACAATAAATACAATATAGGAGGTAAAAAAAAAAATGAAATACAATAAATACAATAAGAATATAGGAGTGACCGACCATGGAGTCAAATTCTGGGTTTTCGAATTGAAAGAGATATTGAGAGAGATCAAGAATTCTCACTATTTAGTAGATTCATGGACCCAATTGAATTCAGTGGGATCTTTCATTAACATTTTTTTTCACCAAGAACGTTTTATAAAACTCTTGGACCCCCGAATTTTTAGTATCCTACTTTCACGCAATTCACAGGGTTCAACAAGCAATCGATATTTCACGATCAGGGGTGTAGTACTATTTGTTGTAGTAGCGGTCCTTATATATCGTATTAACAATCGAAATATGGTCGAAAGAAAAAATCTCTACTTGACAGGGCTTCTTCCTATACCTATGAATTACATTGGACCCGGAAATGATACATTGGAAGAATCTTTTTGGTCTTCCAATATCAATAGGTTGGTTGTTTCCCTTCTGTCTCTTCAAAAAGGAAAAAAGATCTCTGAGAGCTGTTTCCTGGATCCGAAAGAGAGTACTTGGGTTCTCCCAATAACTAAAAAATGTATCATGCCTGAATCTAACTGGGGTTCGCGGTGGTGGAGGAACTGGATCGGAAAAAAGAGGGATTATAGTTGTAAGATATCTAATGAAACCGTCGTTGGAATTGAGATCTCATTCAAAGAGAAAGATATCAAATATCTGGAGTTTCTTTTTGTATATTATATGGATGATTCGATCCGCAAGGACCATGATTGGGAATTGTTTGATCGTCTTTCTCCGAGTAAGAGGCGAAACATAATCAACTTGAACTCGGGACAGCTATTCGAAATCTTAGTGAAAGACTGGATTTGTTATCTCATGTTTGCTTTTTGTGAAAAAATACCAATTGAAGTGGAGGGTTTCTTCAAACAACAAGGAGCTGGGTCAACTATTCAATCAAATGATATTGAGCATGTTTACCATCTCTTCTCGAGAGGCAAATGGTCTATTTCTTTGAAAAATTGTGCTCAATTTCATATG